GTGGTTTAGGACATCTCTCTTTCAAGGAGGCAGCGGGGATTCGAATTCCCCTGGGGGTAGGGTACTACGAAAGAAAGTTGATCATGGATTATCAATAACCCTAGAATTGATTCTTCCTGGGTCGATGCCCGAGCGGTTAATGGGGACGGACTGTAAATTCGTTGGCAATATGTCTACGCTGGTTCAAATCCAGCTCGGCCCAATAAAAGGAAAAAAGTCCAATTTTATTATATATCCATCTCTACCGCTTTTTTATTTGCTTTATTTATTTGTATTGTATTTGTTCCCATAAATTCTGCCCTTGATAATGATCTAGATGCATATCAGGATGATTAAGGGTATAAAGTTTAATGAAAAGAGTTAAGAATCCGTGACACTCTCGCTAAAGTGCATATCTGTGTGGATATATCAGTGTGGATATCAATATATCCACCCACGCTTTCATTTATTTGTTACAACATGGCCATTCTAATCTAAATAAAAAATGGCTTGAATTCTCTATTAAGAATATAATTAATATGTGTATGCTGCACACTTTTTTTTATTTACCTGGGATTGTAGTTCAACTGGTCAGAGCACCGCCCTGTCAAGGCGGAAGCTGCGGGTTCGAGCCCCGTCAGTCCCGACCTGACGGATCAAAAAAAAAATACATCAATTCTTCCCTCCCTTTTCTGTGATACAAATGGCGGAATTGAATTCCCAACAATATTTTTTTTCGCATTTCTGATCAAAACAAAAAAATATGGGAATTTCCAGTACCTCAACCCGTACCCCATTGATGACAGAGAATGTTATGTGAATTTCTAACATTATTGGTAGCACTCAGCATATTCAGGATTCAAAAAGATACTGTACCGGGGCAATCTAAAAAAGGGCCCCGGTCCATCCATTAATAAAATAGAGTGTCATATGTTTGGTATTTTTATCGGGAGCACATAGACGTATAAATGGAATTTTTTTTTCTCTTTTTTGCTTGGTTTTTTGTTTTTTTGTAAACATTGGAAGCGGAAAAGCAGTCAGATGATACTTCATTAGGTGATTGTACAAGGAGGCAATGGGTTATAGAAAAGAAAGAATGGAAAAGAATAACAATATCAGTAAAAATAAAAGAAACGAATTCTTTTGCTTGGACCAGGAATCACAAATTTTTTATTTGGTGTGGATAAAAGATCTTCCTATGTTATACTATTCAATTCTCGACGGTGAATCGATTTGATAGCTTAGATATTGTTATTCATGATATTGATCCGATTCGATGTCATTGAAATGTAATTCATCGCATTGAATTTACAAGTGATTTTCATCTCTATGGGATTAAATCCCGAATTATTGCGAAGTAAAAAAAATGAAATTATGGAAGTAAATATTCTAGCATTTATTGCTACTGCGCTGTTCATTCTAGTTCCTACTGCTTTTTTACTTATAATATATGTAAAAACAGTCAGCCAAGGTGAGTAATTTGAATAAAACTTGACTTCTTATCATTAGTATAGTATGGTAGAAAAATTCAGATATTTCTTTCTATCATACTATACTATTCTAATTCTATGAATGTTAGAAATGTATAAAGTTGTAATGTATAAAGATTCAAACTTAATATGGATAAATTTATAATATCTATCTTCATAGATGTCGATATCAATTAAATATATGGGATGGCTGTCCTAATTCAATTTTCTTTCTTTTCCATTTGAACATGAAAGGGGAAATAAAATGAAAAAAAAGGTGGGGTTTCCTTGCCCCTCATTATCCATATCCATATATAATTCCAGTAAGAGACGGTTCATCGAAATAGAAATTTGAGAAAGACTTTTTTCTTTCTTTTTTTTTTTTTAATTGTCTACCATCCATATCCCTTTAGATTCTCGGAATACGAAGATGGGAATTATTGAAATATTTGTTTGATTGAAGTATTATTCATCTCTATTAGTCATAGAATACATTACTACATTAGAACCAAAAAATTGATAAATCTAAAAATGAAGAATAATAAAAATGAATTCAATTATTTAATTGATTGATACATTGAATTTCAAATAAAAGGCTTTGCAAAACCAAAACCATTTAGAAAAAAATTGATACAGTTTGATTCCTTAATCCAATTCTAAAATTAGTAATACGTCTAGAGTCCACTTCTTCCCCATACTACGAGTGAAAGGGAAAATGTAAAGACTACCATTAAAGCAGCCCAAGCAAGACTTACTATATCCATGTGAATTATGTCCCCTATCTCTATGAATATGAAACGAATAGAATCTGAAGGAATTTTTCCATTATTGTTAACTAATAATATAATAGTGAAATTACTGGCACAGAGTCAAAAAAAAAGGATTCGGACACAAAACCATTGCTGAAAGACTGCAATAAATTCACTTATAACAAGTTTTTTTATATGATTTCTAGTTCAATCGGGAAAGATTAAGCACAAGCAAAATATACAGTGGCATTTTTGGGGAGTATCAAGAGAATATTCTTAACCTTAACTAACATGTAACAATAA